AGGTGCAGGTCGAGGAGGAGGTGCAGGTGCAGGTAGAGGCGGAGGTGCAGGTGCAGGTAGAGGCGGAGGAGGAGGTGCAGGTAGAGGAGGAGGTGCAGGTAGAGGAGGAGGTGCTGGTCGAGGAGGAGGAGGAGGAGGAGACTTATCAAGATCGTATTGATTTTTATCAAAGAAAAACAGGATTACCTGAAGCTGTTCAAACAGGCATAGGCCAACTAAACGGTATTCCCGTAGCAATTGGGGTTATGGATTTTCATTTTTTGGGGGGTAGTATGGGATCCGTAGTCGGGGAGAAAATCACCCGTTTGATTGAGCACGCTACCAACAAATGTTTACCTCTTATTATAGTGTGTGCTTCGGGGGGTGCGCGCATGCAAGAAGGAAGTTTGAGCTTGATGCAAATGGCTAAAATATCGTCTGCTTTATATGAGTATCAATCAAATCAAAGGTTATTTTTTGTATCAATCCTTACATCTCCTACAACTGGTGGAGTAACAGCCAGTTTTGGTATGTTAGGAGATATTATCATTGTCGAACCCAATGCTTACATTGCATTTGCGGGTAAAAGAGTAATTGAAGAAACATTGAAGCAAACAGTACCTGAAGGTTCACAAGAGGCTGAATATTTATTCGAGAAGGGTTTATTTGACTTAATTGTACCACGTCATCTTTTAAAAAGCCTTCTGAGTGAGTTATTTAAGCTCCACGCCCTTTAAATCAAAATTCAAATCAAGTAGAGCGTTAAGTTCAATTATTTTATTTTGATTTGTAGCAAAGAAAGAAGGAGTGATTTTATAGAAATCAAAGGAAAAAAAGAGAGTTTCTTTGGGAACAGAAGATCTAATTGCAGAAAGCAACAAAAGTTGCGGATAACTCTGTTTTTTTACCTATCCTATATTCTAGTCCTGATTACGAATCAATAAACCTGAAGAGTGAATTCTTCCTTTCGTGAAATTAGAGAAACAAACAAAATTTCTTCTTCTAGGGGTATAAAATTGATAATTCAAATATTGAGAATTCCAATATTTATAATAGAGTTTTCTAGCTTTCTCTATCGCCCGAAAAACCATTTTAGCTAATCCTGCGATAATCTGTAAGAAACTCTTTATATATCTATTTGAATTGAATTATTCAATTAGAAGACAAGAACAAAATACAAATAAATGAAGAGAAATAACATGTAGAAAGATGAATAAGCCCATTTATTTCGTTCTAGATTCTTTGCACTTATTCTACCTATTTCGTTTCGATTCCAAATTCTAGAATTATATTACTATATATTACTATTACTATATAATAATAATATAATAGAAATAAAAAATATAATAAAATAAGAAAATTATCTACGAACTAATAAGAATTCAAATTATTCATTCTACTTATTACAAGATATCTTTTTTTGAGATTTATATTTCTTTTATAGAATATATTTCTAGAAATAATAACAGATACAATATAGTAAATCGGGGTACCTTTCTATGATTAACCTTCCCTCTATTTTTGTACCATTAGTAGGCCTAGTATTTCCGGCAATTGCAATGGTTTCTTTATTTCTTCATGTTCAAAACAATAAGATTGTTTAGATTCAACGGAATCCAATTTCATCCATTTTTTTCAAAACTTGGACTTCTATTGTATCATAACACGGATATCTAGTTAGTGAAATAGAGTCTAACGTGTGATTTCCGCCGAACATAAAGGAAAAGGTTCTTAGGTCTGTAGAAACGTGATATATGGATATTTGAATTCTAGCAATTTGAAAATAGATCAGGATCCGCCGGATGACTTAAATTTGAAAATGAAGTCGGCGGATCTATATGTAATATGTATATCGATATGGATATGTATATCGATATGGATAGTAGAATCGTATTTTATTAGGGGGTTCTTATTTTAGATCTAACCAAGTTGATGAATTACTCCTAAAGGTTCCCATCAAACTAGTACTAGTTGATGAGAATTACTTCAGAAACAGCAAAGTTCAAATTTTCTGGGGTATTATCTAAATCTAAATTCCAATAAAAGACAATCGGATCAAGTATGAGTTGGCGATCAGAACATATATGGATAGAACTTCTACCAGGGTCTCGAAAAATAAGTAATTTCTGCTGGGCTTTTATCCTTTTTTTAGGTTCATTAGGATTCTTATTAGTTGGAATTTCCAGTTATCTTGGTAGAAATTTGATATCGTTTTTTCCATCTCAGCAAATCATTTTTTTTCCACAAGGGATAGTCATGTCGTTCTACGGAATTGCGGGTCTCTTTATTAGCTCCTATTTGTGGTGTACTATTTCTTGGAATGTAGGTAGTGGTTATGATCTATTCGATAGAAGGGAAGGAATAGTGTGTATTTTTCGTTGGGGATTTCCTGGAAGAAATCGTCGCATATTCCTCCGATTCCTTATAAAGGATATTCGGTCTGTTAGAATAGAAGTCAAAGAGGGGATTTATGCTCGTCGTGTCCTTTATATGGACATCCGAGGCCAGAGGGCCATTCCTTTGACTCGTACTGATGAGAATTTGACTCCGGGAGAAATTGAAAAAAAAGCTGCTGAATTGGCCTATTTCTTGCGCGTACCAATTGAAGTCTTTTGAGAATAAGGAACTCAAAAATAAAAAACGCAAGACTACTTTGGTTCTAACTGAACTTGATGTTTCGTCAGAACAGTCATTCAACCAAAGCAAACGTATATGAAACAACCATAAAACGAAACTCCTTTTGTGGTCTTTATTTTTATAGAATTCGATAGAACAAGGAGTCCGTTCGTCTCAAAAAAAGATTCTTAGCCTATCTTCTTTCTGTATTCTTTCTAGATTCAAAGACTAACCAAAAAATCACAAAGAAAGTAGATTCATACCTTCACTCATGCGTGAACGAAATATTTGATCGTATAGAGTGGACGAATGGGGCGGGTTTATTAACAATTCACAGATGAAAAAATGGCAAAAAAGAAAGCATTCACTCCTCTTTTCTATCTTTCATTTATAGTCTTTTTGCCCTGGTGGATTTCTTTCTCATTTCAGAAATGTTTGGAATCTTGGATTACTAATTGGTGGAATACTGGGCAATCCGAAATTTTCTTGAATGATATTCAAGAAAAGAGTATTCTAGAAAAATTCATAGAATTAGAAGAATTCCTCTTCTTGGACGAAATGATCAAAGAATACTCGGAGACACATCCACAAGAGTTTCATATAGGAATCCATAAAGAAACAATAAAATTCATCAAGATACAAAATGAGGGTCATATCCATACGATTTTGCACTTCTCGACAAATCTAATCTGTTTTGTTATTCTAAGCGTTTATTCTATTTGGGGTAATGAAAACCTTGTTATTCTTAACTCTTGGTCTCGGGAATTCCTATATAACCTAAGCGACACAGTCAAAGTCTTTTCCATTCTTTTATTAACTGATTTTTGTATAGGATTCCATTCACCGCATGGTTGGGAATTAATGATTGGCTCTATCTATCAAGATTTTGGATTTGGTCATAATGATCAAATTCTATCTGGTCTTGTTTCCACCTTTCCAGTCATTCTCGATACAATTTTGAAATATTGGATTTTCCGTTATTTAAATCGTGTATCTCCGTCACTTGTAGTTATTTATCATTCAATGAATGACTGAGAAAGGATCTATTGCACTGATAGGAATCTAATCCAATTTGAATGTTTATTACTTTGTAGTTGTAGATAAGCAAAGCATTGAAAATCTTACTTATTATATATATAAAATTCCAGTAAATAGCAGAATCGTGGATAGGGAACTATACTAGTGACCTACCCCATTTATTTTATTGTATAAATTTTGGAATCAATGGTTGGACCATGCAAACTAGAAATACTTTTTCTTGCATAAAGAAACAGATTACTCGATCTATTTCCGTATCGCTCATGATATATATCATAACTCGGACATCCATTGCAAGCGCATATCCCATTTTTGCGCAGCAGGGTTTTGAAAATCCACGAGAAGCAACTGGCCGTATTGTATGTGCCAATTGCCATTTAGCTAATAAACCCGTGGATATTGAGGTACCACAAGCGGTACTTCCCGATACTGTATTTGAAGCAGTTGTTCGAATACCTTATGATATGCAACTGAAACAAGTTCTTTCTAATGGTAAAAAAGGGGGTTTGAACGTGGGGGCTGTTCTTATTTTACCGGAGGGTTTTGAATTAGCCCCTCCCGACCGTCTTTCTACCGAGATGAAAGAAAAGATAGGCAATTTGTCTTTTCAGAGCTATTCCCCCACTAAAAAAAATATTCTTGTGGTGGGCCCTGTCCCCGGTAAGAAATATAGTGAAATCACCTTTCCTATTCTTTCCCCGGACCCCGCTACTAAGAAGGATGCTCGCTTCTTAAAATATCCTATATACGTAGGCGGGAACAGAGGAAGAGGTCAGATTTATCCCGACGGGAGCAAGAGTAACAATACAGTTTATAATGCTACAGCAACGGGTATAGTAAGCAAAATCATACGAAAAGAAAAAGGGGGGTATGAGATAACCATAACAGATGCATCGGATAGTCGTCAAGTGGTTGATATTATCCCTCCAGGACCAGAACTTCTTGTTTCAGAGGGTGAATCTATCAAATTTGATCAACCTTTAACGAGTAATCCTAATGTGGGCGGATTTGGTCAGGGAGACGCAGAAATAGTACTTCAAGATCCATTACGTGTCCAAGGACTTTTGTTCTTTTTGGCGTCTGTTATTTTGGCACAAATCTTTTTGGTTCTGAAAAAGAAACAGTTCGAGAAAGTTCAATTGGCCGAAATGAATTTCTAGACTCGCAGATTTAGCCACATAAAGTTCGTAAAAATGACCAAATTCTTGTTAGCGATTATGGATGATCAAAAAACTGAAATGATGAAAAACCTTTGGCTTATTTATACTCTTCTTCCAAATTTATATACTCTTTTTTCTTACCAGTCTCAATTTTTTAGCAAATTTGGTCTAAATACTAGATATTAAGTAGATATTCAGTATATAAGT